GACAATTGAAAACGGTATTTACTTATTACAGGACCTTTTATCTTTGCCGCGAATCATTGGGTTTAGACATTACTTCGGTGATCTTTAATCGTTTCAAAATGGTAGCAACATACCATTTTATGATTTCTTTCTATCAAAGAATCAGACTAACGATTGATTCTTGCGTGATACACTTTTTTGATCAAAAGAATTTGGTCAATTCAACCAAACTTGATTCTGAGATTCGAAACTTGCTCGAACTAAATCCTTTCAATTTCTATATTGAAAATCGATTTACGAAGTTGTTCCAACTTATTGATTGACACTAACCTTAGATTCTTCCTCTGAGAAAGAGATCAATACTTTCTGCGCGAGCTTCATCTCCTACTATTTTCATTTCAACCAAACAAAAATGAGGATTCTAATGTATAATAGAAAAATGGATGTCGAGCCAAGAGTACCTTCATTCCATTCCTCTAGACTATAAAATAGGGTGGAAAAATCGGGTGGATGTACGAATCCATAACCGATTATGTCCTTCAAGTCGCACGTCGCTTTCTACCACATCGTTTCAAACGAAGTTTTATCATAACATTCCTTAAGTTTTGAACCAGTATCTAATTGATTCAATTATGGAATCGTGAATAGTCATTGATTCAGCCGATACATAGTAATCTAGAATTTGAAACTTCTATTGGCTAGTTTCTGACGAAGTGTCAGAAAGAATGGAATTTAACCCCGTCTTGGGGTATGAATTTTTTTTATTTACAATTCGAATATTAGCAATAAGACTAATAAATAAATACTTTTTGAATCTTGATCTTCGAAGGATTCAAGATTCCCGAATCTAACACTTCTTTTTATGGACTAAAGGACTCATAAAAATCATTAAAAAGATTTCATTTCTATCTCGATAACATTATTTGAATAAAGTTTTGCAGTAAGGACCCCTTATTTATCATCATAAGACAGATAAATATAAGACAGATAAATCCCCATAGTCAAATTCGAATTAAACCATCAACGATGTAAAACAAATAATAGGTTGAAAAAATTCAATTTCTTTTTTTTTAGTGGAAAAAAAAGCAGAATCGAAATATGAAGGCCACAGATCCCCTCTCCTTATCCATCAAGATAGACTAAACAGTTGTTACTTAAATAAATAACAAATTATGGATATTCTATGTTAAGTTAAATATATAATTTAACATATGTCTTTTTTTATTTGTTAATGAGATTTAACAAAATACTGGCATTGAAATTGATATCTTTTATTGCTAATGAATTCCTATTCATTTTCCTAATGATAAATAAAATAAAGAAAGATCCGATTTGATTGGTTAGTGGATGCTAAACCTATCTTTCCATAAGCACAAAGTCAAAAAGTTCCACCGAATTAAGCCATTCTTTCCTATTTTTTTAGTCTAAACAGGCCTGAAGTTAAGATTAAGATAAGAGACTTAATCCCATTCATTGAATTAAAAAAATTGATCATTGAAAATTCAAATAGGTCTGGGACGGAAGGATTCGAACCTCCGAATAGCGGGACCAAAACCCGTTGCCTTACCACTTGGCCACGCCCCATTTTTATTTCTATTCAACACTACTCAAAATTAGTAGTGGTATTGATTCTTCGTCAATTCCCACCCATATATATAATATATATATGCAATATATTAGCTTGTTGTTCGGACTTTGATCCGTGTATATATCGAATTAAACAAAATTTATTGATCATAATATATAATTGCATTAAGATATTGTATGAAAATATGATTTCTTCTATTCTTTTTTTATTTGAGAATTGAAGAATTTTTGATTGGGTAAGTTTAAGAGTTTTTTGGTCTACCTTACTTTATTTTATATCCATTTTGATATCAATAACATCATATTCCTAACTCAGTCAAAATACAATTATCTTCAAGAGCAAAATGCTTGTTATGTTTAATATTTTTAGTTTGATTTGTATCTGTCTTAATTCTGCACTTTATTCAAGCAGTTTTTTCTTCACAAAATTACCCGAAGCCTACGCTTTTTTAAATCCAATCGTAGATGTTATGCCAATAATCCCCGTGCTCTTTTTTCTATTAGCTTTTGTTTGGCAAGCTGCTGTAAGTTTTCGATGAAATCTTTAATACTGTCTTAGAATAATTCATGATTTATTCGATAAAACAATTCTAAAAATTAATAAAATCAGATAAGTCTTATAACATAAGCCCTAAATTCAAACATTGAATTTATTGTATAGATCCGAGAAATCCAGATGAATCCCTTTCTTCATTATGATCTGTTTTCTGTTCCAGTGAAAAAGACCCCCTAAGAGTCCCCCGCAATAGCTAATTAGAGAGATGAAAAAATATTTGAGGTATCAAAAAATCTTTGGCAATGAAAGACCCGATTCTTTTTACAAATGAAGTAGTTTCTAAAAATTCCTTTCTATTTCTAGAATATTTCTAGAAACTACTTCATTTCTTGGTGTCAAAGTCTTGGTGTCAAAGTATGATATGTGGTATAAAAATAG